GGGCATAGGGGTTACATCTCGTACGAAACTTAATAGTATACCACTTCTGCGAATAGCCCGTAATGCTGCATCTCTTCCGAGACCAGGACCTTTTATCATTACTTCTGCTCGTTGCATACCTTGATCCACTACTGTACGAATAGCGTTTCCTGCTGCTGTTTGAGCAGCAAATGGTGTCCCTCTTCTTGTACCCTTGAATCCACAAGTACCGGCCGAGGACCAAGAAACAACCCGACCCCGTACATCTGTAACAGTCACAATGGTATTGTTGAAACTTGCTTGAACATGAATAACTCCCTTTGGTAGTCTACGTGTACTTTTACGTGAACCAATACGTCCATTCCTACGTGAACCAATTCTTGGTATAGGTTTTGCCATATTTTAGCATCTCATAAATATGAGTCAGAGATATATGGATATATCCATTTCATGTTAAAACAGATCTTTTATTTTTATTTGTACATTTGGGGTCCTTTAGGGAGTTCCTTTTAGAAAAATTATCCTTGTCTTTGTTTATGTCTTGGGTTGGAACAGATTACGATAATTCGTCCCCGCCTACGGATCAGTCGACATTTTTCACAAATTTTACGAACAGAGGCCCTGATTTTCATATTTTGTATTCCTTAACTTAAACTTAATTCCTAATCTACTTCGTGGAAGAAAATAAGTTTCTTGAAATTTCATTTTAAATCTCGGCTTGTATCTCCCCAAAAGTAATCTTAAATCACCTAATCGTTCGAGTTCGAATCTTTGTTGCGGAGTCTATAAATTATACGCCCTCGAGTTGAATCATAACGACTTACCTCAATTTTGACTCTATCTCCTGGTAGTATCCGTATAAAACTACGTCGGATCCTTCCTGAAACATAACCTAGAATCAGATCTTCATTATCTAAACGAACCCGGAACATACCGTTGGGAAGTGATTCAGTAATTAAACCTTCATGAACCCATTTTTGTTCCTTCATTCCAGGTAAAACCCCCTTGAAATATCAACTAATGGAGGAGGAGTGATATTAGATAACTCTTTATCTTTTTTTTTTTCACAAATAATCAATTTCATATTCATATCTAATTTTGATAGTCGAAGGATTACCATATATAACACAAGATTTCTCCGCCGATTCCTTCTAATCGAGCTTCTCGGTCTGTCATTATACCTCGAGAAGTAGAAATAATTACAATCCCTATACCACCTAAAATTCTAGGAATTCTTTGATAGTTAGAATAGATTCGTAGACCAGGTCGACTTATCCGTTTTAAATTTAAAATAGTTTGAGATGGCCCCTTCCTATTTCTTCTATGTTGTAGGGTTAAAACAAAAAAATCTTTGTTGTTTTCCCGATGTTTTCTCACGTTTTCTATAAAACCTTCTCTTAAAAGTATTTTTACAATGCTTTCAGTGATGCTAGTAGATGATATTCGAACCGTTACTTTTCTATGCATGTCAGCATTTCGTATAGAGGTTATTATGTCAGCAATAGTGTCCCTACCCATAATGAACTAAAATTTGTGGTTCCTCAAAATTTTGATATAATAAACATGATATTTTTTGTTATGAAGTAACATTATTAAAGGTATATACGTGAGACACAATCTATTAATCATTCAAAATACTCTACTATACCTTATAACTCTATATGATGATGATGTTCTTATCTTATAATACTTCAGGGGCTAATGACACTATTTTAGTAAAATTTAACTTTCTTAATTCTCGGGCGATCGCACCAAAAACTCGAGTTCCTTTTGGATTTCCTTCTTCATCAATGACAACTGCAGCATTGTCATCATATCGTATTATCATACCATTATCGCGTTTGAGTTCTTTACAAGTACGTACAATTACAGCTCTGATCACTTCCGATCTTTTTAGGGGCATATTTGGTACTGCTTCTTTGATCACAGCAACAATAACATCACCAATATGAGCATATCGGCGATTACTAGCTCCTAGTATTCGAATACACATCAATTCTCGGGCCCCGCTGTTATCTGCTACATTCAAATAGGTCTGGGGTTGAATCATATCATTTTTTTTATCTGTTCTTTCAATGCAAAACAAAAGGGGCTTAAAAAAAAAAAAAAAAAAGAAACCTGCAATTGCTTTTTTATTCCAAGAACTCTTTATTTTGGTTATACGTTTCTATCACGAAAGAATGAATTGAGTTCGTATAGGCATTTTGGATGCCGCTATTGAAATAGCCTTTCGAGCTATATTTTCTGCTACCCCACCCATTTCATAAAGTATTCTACCTGGTTTAACAACAGCTACCCAATATTCGGGAGATCCTTTACCCGACCCCATACGTGTTTCCGCAGGTCTTACTGTAACGGGTTTGTCTGGAAATATACGTACCCATATTTTTCCACCACGGCGGGCATTTCGTGTCATTGCTCGTCGCCCTGCTTCTATTTGTCTAGATGTGATCCAAGCGGGTTCAAGTGCCTGAAGAGCATATCGACCGAAACAAATAGAATTACCTCGATACGATATTCC